AGGGACTCCGACTCATCCACATACAGATCATGAATGTTTGGAATCCATACTATGCAAGGAGACATTGTTCTTGCCAATTCGAATTGTAAGTTGATAGAAGCTAGCTTGATTTCCAACCCGATGATATACCTAAGTATCTCATCATCCACCGTATACTCCTTCCTCAGCTTCGGGTCCGAGTCCAAGTTCGAATAGTCACGATCATCAATATCATCCGCATCTCTAAGCGCATCCATATATTCCTTAGCAGGATCGCTATCATTATCAATCCCATCAATATCCACATCATCAAGCGCTTTCATATAGTCCTCAGGATCGAGATCATCAATAACTATTTTCAAACCCAGCTTGTTCAGAAATACCGTAATGAAAGGAAGATAGGAGTTTGTCGCTAGGGATTTGACCAAATAGGATCGTCCAGTTCCTATAGGACCTATCACTAAAATACCCCTAGAGGGGGATAGCGCTAGGCGGAACGAAAAAGGTTTCGGGTTTCCATGAGATGGGAAATGAAAACGATTAGCCCCACACGAGGTTTGTGAATAAGTGATTGTCTGATAATGAGCAAGGAATATCCGTCTTTCTGCTAAACAGGATGTATTGAACTCATAATTCATTAGATCCTTTTGATGAATGTCAACTAAGTATCGTAAGTAAATTGCTCCCGCTTGTTCAAACATTTGATAACCGTAGTCACTCTTTACTAAACGATCAATATGAGTCAGACTCCATAGAATTTGATCAATCCCTTTGTCTGGCCTTAGGGTGGAGAAATGAAACGAGTAAACTCTCTCTTCATCCAAAAACCAATCACAGGTCTCGATCCAGGATTCTATTTCATCATGAGTCGGAAACCTTTGCCCTTTTCTTATCCATGAATAGATCTCTTTACTTGTATGACTTAGATATCTCGTATTTCTCGAAAAAGTGAGTCGATTGATGGGATTTGGTATGATACTTATGAGATCGATGAGATTGAAAAATATCTTCTGTAGAAATTTGACCCCATAAGCGGGACCACCACTAAATAGCGCAAAACCCAGTATTTCCGCTAGAAAATATTCTAATTGTTCCCGAGCAACTAGAAAGAAATTCTTTAACCAGAAAGAATTCGGTTCAGGTTTAGGATACCCATCCACAAGTTTGTACACCTCAATCGTGTATGATGGAATCGTCAAAGATTTTATACTCTCGAACTCTGTCTGTAACTCACTAGAGTCTAGGGAAACAGAGAAAAGAAGTACCTGAACGAGACATCCAGCAAGAATAAGAAGTAAAAGGCTTGAATAGAGGAACTCCCGAATATTTGGCGAGCTCAGATGTGTCGATATCAATGGTGACTCATTATTTCGATGAATCATTTCTTCGACCCGAAGAAGCCTACGGAAACACTTCCACGAAATATCACTTGAAATCTCACTTATCGGTGTCCACAATCCCCACAATTTTAGCTTAAGAGCTCGCCATTTTAGCTTAAGAATTCGCCATGCTGATCTGTGCATAATATAATGAAAAATGGATACAAATTTGTGACTGCTACTTAGCATCGGCAATAGGTCTGAAAAAGCATCTAAAAATATCCAATTTAGATATTTGTACCCTGTCGAAGTAAAGAACCATGGCATATATGTTTGGAATAGATTCCATTTTGATAGAGTTGAAAAAGCACTATCTCGTTGAAAGGTTCTATCCATCTGCCCTTTCTCAACGTCTTTCTTTAGCCAATTTCGCCAAAGACGCAATTTTTGACTCGTTCCGGGTGGTAAATCTTTCTCAGAACGTGGAGTGTGAATCAAACCCATGTTTGAATTGAAATTGAGATACTGATGCAAGTTCTTCCTTTCTGAATCAGATAGATTCATATCTGAAAGAGGTTGACAATAAGTTCTTTCCAAATTGACTATTTCTTTCTCTGTTAGAGGTGTTCCAGAAATGTCTGCGATCGAGTAAATAGTTCTACGAACGAATAGATCGGATCGAATTGGAAAATGGAAAGATTTGTACAAGTTATACCTTTCGTTACCCCTTTGTGGAAAATCGTTAGGTATGAATATGTTAGATACCTGTGACTCGATTGGTGAAATAGTATCTCTCTCCAAAAAAGCATGTTTTTTTTTACCGACGCACAAAGCAAATTTTTTGTTGCGAATGAACAAGATATTGAGGAATTGTCTATACGTAAAATCATAATTCTTGATACGGGCCTTTTCCATATAAAAAGGGAATCTTTTGTTACAATAGAAGAAGAAGTGGTGTGGATTATTCAAGAATCGAAGTCGATTTGCTTTATAAAAAGAAGATATCAACGAACTTCTATGAAATGCTTTTACGGGATTCAGCCAATTTTCTTGATCGCAGGATATTGTTGAGAAATAGGAATCCGTGTTATCAAAAGATTTCCTGCGATTCTTTCTAGTATGGGAGTCAATCATCCACTTCCACTTTGGTATCTTATTGAACAAAAAGGGTGATATTGTTCCTCCATTGATCAATAATTGAG